CTTAATCTTACTTATTCAAAAAATTTGATTGGTTGATACGAATAGAGTTTCTATTACGATAAATTGATGAAACAATTGCTAATCCAATAGCTGCTTCAGCGGCTGCAATAGCTATAACAAAAATTGAGAAAATGTCTCCTATTAATTGGCGATTATCAAAAAAATCCGAAAATGTTACTAAATTTAGATTAACTGCATTCAGTATAAGTTCAAGACACATAAGGGCTCGAACCATATTTCGACTCGTGATCAATCCATAGATACCAATAGAAAATAAATAAGCACTCAAAATAAGTACATGTTCGAGCATCATTGACCAACTCCTTATCAATATCGATGCATTTCAAGATGAACAACAATGAAACCGATTTAATTGACTAGAATATAATAAGTACGGAGCTAACAAGTGTGTAACAAAAACAAATAAATCAATCTATTTTATTCGTAGTAATCTATGGAAATAAAAAAATTTCCATTTTATATATGATATACGAACAATCTTCAAATAGAATTCAAACACAGAACAAAGTTCTATTTGGATTGATAATTTATTACTGACGAGCCACAGCAATTGCACCTATCAAAGCAACTAAAAGAATTATGGAAATAAGTTCAAATGGAAGAAAAAAATCTGTTGCTAAATGAATCCCAATTTGTTGACTATTACTTATCAAATCTTGCTCTATAATCTGATTTGATCTTGTAGTCCAAATAATACCATACCATGACGTATCTGGAATAATAGTAATTAGTGAAACAAAAATACTTGTACAAACCATCGAAGTAACCCCATCCCCAATGGTCCAAAGAGTCAAATCTTTGTAAGATTCGGAACCATTCATAAACATCACAGCAAATATGATTAAAACATTTATAGCTCCCACGTAAATAAGGAGCTGTGCGGCAGCTACAAAATGGGAATTTGATGAAATATAGAATAAAGATATACAAACAAGAACCAATCCCAATGAAAATGCAGAATAAATTGGATTGGTAAATAATACCACTCCTAGACCTCCTAATATAAGACCCAATCCCAGAAAGACTAAAAGAAAATCATGTATTGGTCCAGGTAAATCCATTATATGTAAAATAAGAAATAAATCGAAAATCTTTCATGACCTTATTGACCTGACCAGGAAAATACCCTTTCTATTTAATATTTATTAATATTCAATTTATTTTCATTATAAATGGGAGTTCAAACAAGCTATATCTGTCAAAATAATTACGAATATATAACTAGATTTTAAATCCAACAATAGTTGGTATTTTTATTGTATGTATAATGAAATTAATTAAGGAAAAAGAAAACTCATTTTTTAGATCAAAAAAATGGAACCTTAGCCATTTTGAATGGTTCTTGAATCATGAGGTTTATTCATTTTTTATTTGAGGCGAATTCAAAATTGTTCGAATTGTGTAATCGTCAATTACTGGTATTGGTAAACGACCCAAAGCTATTTGATTATAATTCAATTCGTGACGATCATAAGTTGAAAGCTCATATTCTTCGGTCATTGATAAACAATTTGTTGGGCAATACTCAACACAATTACCACAAAAGATACAGATTCCAAAATCAATACTGTAATTAAGCAATTGTTTCTTTCGAATATATGTTTCCAATTTCCAATCAACAACAGGTAAATCTATAGGACATACACGAACACATACTTCACAAGCAATGCATTTATCAAATTCAAAGTGAATTCGACCGCGGAAACGCTCCGATGTGATCAATTTTTCATAAGGATATTGAATAGTTACAGGTAAACGATTTGTGTGGGATAAAGTAATCATGAAACTTTGACCAATGTACCTTGCAGCTCGTACTGTTTGTTGACCATAATTCATGAACCCGGTTACCATAGGGAACATATCGTGAATATCTATGAGTAATTTTTTTCTTTCTCTTGTTTGATACAAGTCGTGAATAAAAAATAGTTTATTTACAGTGAAAGAAGTTGGGAAGAAGTTGTTAATAATAGATTACCTAGAGAAATAGGTAAAAGGAATTTCCATCCAAGATTTAATAATTGATCCATTCTTAGCCTAGGTAAAGTCCATCTTGTTGTTATAGGAATGAACAAAAACAAATATGTTTTCACTAATGTAATAAAAAGACCAAGTATCATTCCAAAAACTCCACTCACTTTATTTATTTCAAAAAGTGGAGGAATAAATATGTACGGAATAGATAGATTCCACCCACCCAAATAAAGAACTGTTACAAAGAATGAAGAAACTAGTAGATTTAAATAGGAAGCAACATAAAATAAACCAAATTTTATACCTGAATATTCGGTTTGATAACCTGCTACTAACTCTTCTTCTGCTTCTGGTAAATCAAAAGGTAATCTCTCACATTCTGCTAGGGAGGAAATTAGAAAAATTATAAACCCTATAGGTTGACGCCACAAATTCCACCCCCAAAAACCATATTTTGACTGTGCCTCAATTATATCAACTGTACTCGAACTGTTAGATAATCATAGTCGGTGATAACATCACTGTTTCCATCGCTATTACAGAACCGTACGTGAGATTTTCACCTCATACAGCTCCTCGAGAACCACAAATAAATCTAAGGACCGGAAAGGCCCAGAATTAGACCAATGGAATTCTGTCTACTATAATACTAATAAGTACTTCTGAATTGATCTCATCCTTTATTTTATAACTTATATATATATATATTTAATAAATAATCATTTTTTTTTGAGTAATAACAACTCTTTGAATAAAATACTCTTTGTGTAAATATCCATAGATATTTCAACCCATAGTTTTCGATTACGAAAAAGAATTAGACATTACATTAGTTCATCAATCATGAGAAGAATTATATCTCTATATATAGAAAAAATAAAAGGATCTCTCTTTTTTTATTTTTATTTCATTCTTTTTTTTGTTCCTACTCGTCTTTCTAAAAAGGGTGTTGACAAAAAGTAAAGGATTATTTCGTTCCTAATAGTCATTTCTTTAATTGGTGGATAGGAGCATACTCTGGATCGGAATCGTGGGGAGTACTACCTGATCATTTCTACCAACTTAAAGCCCCAATTAGTATTCCTTTTATGCGGAAATGTCCCTTTGGATAATTTACATAATCTCTATTACTAATCCTTTGTGTAATTTTGGTGTTTCTAACCATCCACTCATTTTTGCGGAATCATCCGTTATGGTAATAAATGTATGTAAATACATCCAAACGATAGTGAAAACTCCATACAGTTGATCTTTTGAACCCGCTTCAAGCTATGCTATGATGTCCAATCAACCAATCTTGGGGTAAACAGTCTCTACTGCTTATATTTACGTTTGCTTAATCCTGGTACATAGGAAATGAGACTCGATCTTTTTACTGCGAACTTCTAAGCTGTTTTCTTTCACTCATATAACTATCTGATTTAGTTCATCAACCCAAATGATAAACAAAGAAATGAAGCTATCTATTCAAACCTTTGCTAGAAATAAAGTCAAAAGAAAAGAAATAGGAAAAGTTTGTGTCTCAACGAATCGCACGTAGAGATATTGATAACACACATAGAGTTAATGGTATTTCATAACTAATAGATTGAGCAGCAGCTCGTAAACCACCCAAAAAAGAATATTTATTATTTGATCCATATCCTGACATAAGTAGTCCAATGGGAGCAATACTTGAAATAGCGATCCATAAAAAAACACCAATATTGAGATCAGCTAGCGCAAGGTGATAGCCAAAAGGAATTACCAAATAACTTAGTAGAATTGATATGACCGCTATGGATGGTCCGATACTGAATAAACTGGTATCTCCTCTAGATGGAATAATATTTTCTTTTAAAAGTAGTTTTGTCCCATCTGCCAGCGCTTGGAGAATTCCAAAAGGGCCGGCGTATTCAGGTCCAATACGTTGTTGTATCCCTGCGGATATTTCTCTTTCTAACCACACAATTACTAGTACACTTAATGTGATTCCCAATACAAGAGTCAAGATAGGGATAAGCATCCATATAATCTCATAGACCTCCTTTAAGGATTCCAATTTTGAAAACGAATTGATATCTTGTACTTCTGTTGTATCAATTATCATTTCAACGATCAACTTCTCCCATAATGATATCTATACTACCTAGTATCGTCATAATATCCGCCAATTTCATTCTTTTAACTAACTGAGGAAGAATTTGCAAATTGATAAAACCGGGTGGTCGGATTTTCCATCGCCAAGGAAAAACACTTTGATCTCCTATCAAAAAAATTCCCAACTCTCCCTTTGGTGCTTCGACTCTCACATAAAGTTCCTGTTTCGGTAATTCAAAAGTGGGCGAAGGTTTTTTACTAATGAATCTATATTCAAAATCATTCCATTCGGGATCGCTTACTCTATCAAAGCATCGGATTTCTAAATTCTCATAGGGTCCTCCTGGAATTCCTTCCAGAGCTTGTTGAATAATTTTTATGGATTCCGTCATTTCACTGATTCGTACTAAATAACGAGCTAATGAATCTCCCTCTTTTTGCCATTGAATTTCCCAATCAAATTCGTCATAACACTCATAATTATCAATTTTACGAAGATCCCATTGTATTCCGGAAGCTCGTAGCATTGGTCCTGATAAACCCCAATTTATTGCTTCCTCTCCATTAATAATGCCCACCCCCTCAATTCGTTCTAAAAAAATAGGATTTCGTGTAATAAGTTTTTGATATTCAGAAATCCCTGTTAAAAGATAATCACAGAAATCCAAACATTTATCTATCCAGCCATGAGGTAGATCAACAGCCACTCCTCCGATCCGAAAATAATTATGCATCATTCTCATACCAGTGGCAGCTTCGAATAAATCATATACTAATTCTCTTTCTTTAAAAATATAGAAGAAAGGGGTTTGTGCACCAATATCTGCCATAAAGGGACCAAGCCATAATAAATGAGAAGCTATACGACTCAACTCCAACATAATTACTCTGATATAGCTGGCTCTCTTCGGTACTTGAATATTTCCTAATTGCTCTGGTGCATTTACGGTTATTGCTTCTGTAAACATAGTAGCTAAATAATCCCAACGTGTTACATAAGGCAGATACTGTATAATTGTTCGGTTTTCCGCAATTTTTTCCATCCCTCTGTGTAAATAACCCAATATTGGTTCACAGTCAATAACATCTTCACCATCTAGAGTAATGATGAGCCGAAGAACCCCATGCATGGATGGGTGGTGAGGACCCATATTGACTATCATGAGGCCTTTTCTGGTAGCTGGTACATTCATAGGTTTTTCCCCGATTCATTCTTCCATGAATTACTGAAAACAAAAATAAATTTTTCAAAATTCAAGATATAATAAATCAAATAATTAAGTAATTAAGGTTCTTCAAATTAGTGAGTTTTTAGTTCCCGAATATTCAACTGACCAATTAATTCTTTATAACGTACTCTATTTTTCTTTGACAAATAAGCCAGTAATCGTTGACGTTTTCCCAGAATTTTACGTAGACCTCGCTGAGATAAATAGTCTTTTCTGTGCAATTCCAAATGTGAAGTAAGTCTTCGTATCTTATTGGTGAAACTGAATACTTGAAATTCAACCGACCCCTGGTTTTTTTCTTTTTCTTCTTGCAAAAAAACTGAACTGAATGTATTTTTTACCATAAAACGAAAAATTCTCCCCCTTTTTTATTTTCTTGTTTAAAGATCTAAATTTTACCGATCAGAAATAAAAAAAATGATAATAATGCCAACTACTTTAATCGGGTATACTTAAATTAAATTATGGACTCCTAATTTTATCAAATCGTTTTTTTATCAAAAATGAGTCAATTATCAATCTCATTTTCAATTTAAGTCTTATATAGAAATATAATATAAAATAAAAGGAGGGCACTTATAAAAGATAATAAGTTTTAGAGCTGATTGATACGTCAACGTTAGTATCATGTATAAGAATGAAATGTAAGATAGCACCTGTGTATATGTGGTTGCTTTCATATATCCGATATGCTACCGGATAGATAGATAAAATCTATCACCCTCCTTCATTGTGGATACATATGTATCCTTACCATATTGAAATGACTGCTATTAGTAGTATCAAACCAATAGCGATTCATACAAGCTAAATCTTCTAATTGATAAGTCGGCCAAAGAAATAATTTGAATTTTTTTAATTTATTTTTCTCTATCTCAAGATTTGTGCTTTTATCCAAAAATTGATCGCAGTTTTTTACGTTTTTCCCATCGCAAAATGCTGGATTTCTATCGCGACCGTTCCTATTTCGGGAATCCAAACAAATTAGAATTCTAAACTCTCTACGACGTCTAAGTGATAAAATATTTTCAGGAATGGGTAAAACATAATGATTTTTGTTTTGATTTCCCGTTATTTTTTGATTGTATTTATCAACATATATTTTTTCTTGGTCTCCTTGATTAGTTTTGTCCTTACTCTTATGAACGAATGAAATACTTATGGTTTGATGCATCAGAAATTGTCCATCCTTTGTAACAGACAGACGCACTGGTTCAATAATAAATATACCCTTTCTCATTAATTCTGTAAGAGTTAAATCTTTTTGAATCAGCATTATATCCAGACTCATTTCTCCCCGTTGAATAGAGGATATGGTAATTTCTCTTGGGTTTATCAATCTAAGCAGTAAACAATATACGTTGATATTATTGAGCATTCTTTGATTTAAAGGATCATCCCATCTCAATTGAAAAAGCAAATATCTTTTAAGAAATAAATGGAATTCTGCTTCTGTATTGCTTTGGTATTGTTTTTTCTTTCTACGTTTTTTTATGTCTGATCCCATCACATAATCTTCTTCAAGATCTTTTTCTTGAACTGATCCGCTATTCCTTCGGTTTTGTGCATCTAATCTAGGATTCTCTTGAGTTTCAGATTCTTTTTTCTTTCTATTTTCTAATTCAAGATAGTTTGTTTTATTCGATGACAGATCTTTTTTTGGATTTTCATTGATATTTTTAGTTACACTAATATTTATATTTACATCTCCATTAAAATTTAAAAGAAGTAATTTTATGGGTATGAACCAGGGTTTCATTTTATATAAATTATAAAGTAGCGCAAATTCTGGGAAGAACCAAAGTTTAAGATTTGATATGGGACGATTTCTTATTTGTTCATTCATTCCCATCCAATCAAACCCTTTTTTATTGGAAGGCTTTATTTGTTGATGAATAGTCAGACTTTTCTTCTCTATTTTTTGGCTATTAATAGTATTTTTATGACTGTTGGTATCGATCCAGGTCTCAATATCGATCGTATTTCTAAGACAAAAATGGATAATTTTCCAATCACCATATTTTCTATCCAGATTTTTATCCATATCAACAATACCATTTTTTCCTAGATAATTATTGCTAAGAATATCTCCCATTCCATCAAATAATTTGTGTTTCCATATGTTGTAATTACAAGAAATCCCTTGGTTATTGTTTACTTGTAATGGTGATACATAAATGGATGAGTTCTTTGTATCTTCATAAGATATAGATTTATATGATAAAAGATCATATCCATAGTCTTTTTGATTTGGTAATTTATAATAATTTTCTTTTTTGTAATAAATTACTTGGTCTTTTTCATAAGAATCCCGTTTGTTTAAATCTTTATTTTGGGCCATCCAAGCTTTATTAACTCTATTTCGCCATTTTCCTGGTACTAATTTAGACCATCTAATCTTAGATAAATTATATTGATAATGACTTCTTAACCCCGTTTTCCATTGATTTATTCCAAAATTTCTAATTTTTTTATTTCGGAATTCAGAATGCAATATTCCTTGGGCTCTAAAATAATCTTTTATTTCATTTGTAAGAAAAAGGGATGTTCCATTATATTGAAGGACAAATTGGAACTTATCCAAGTTAATAACTTGGATTTGTGATAATTTGTAAAAGACATATGCTTGTGACAAAGAGGATAAGTTCTGTGAATTCTTACTAAGATTAGAAAGGGACTTTCTAAAGTTAATTGTATTTTGATTTGTTTTATCAATACTTTCGTGATTGGCTTTAATATTGGAAATATATTTACCCATATATTTTTTTTTTGATTCAAGAAAAATTTGTGTATTGATCTGAAGAATATTAATAATAAATAAGAAGATATATATATATATCCTTTCAAATAAAAATTTTATAAAAAAAATGGATTTACGGATTAATCGAATATTGCTTCTTTTAAACATCGGCCCAAAAATTTTTGGGGATTCAAATCTTTCAGCATCATTACTTTTTTTGTTTTTTATAATTTTTCCTATTTGAGTTCTGATTCGATTTGTTCTATCAGTTAGATCTTTTATTTTTTTTTCGCTTAGTGAATGATTTGTCCAATCGAGAGATTTAATTTGACTGGACGATTCATAAATCATACTATTACTGATTCTGGAATCTTTTTTAGTTTCATTCGATTCAGATACTTCTTTCAACCCCAAAAATGGAATTGGATTTCTTTTTAATAGTTCTTTTATTATTCTTTGTATAAAGATAATATTTTTGATAATCCATGTCTTTATTTCTTTTGAGATTATTAGAACGAAATTTGTTCTTTCTATTAGAAATAGAAAACAATTAGTTTTCCATTTCAGAATTTTTTTTCTTAGTTCTTTTAAAATGGAGTCAAAAAATGAAGGTCTTTTTCGGGGAGAACCAAAAGGTAGTTCAGCTTCCATTCCCAAAACTGTTAAAAAACAAAAATCATCGTTTTTTTTATCTTTCTTTTTTATTAGATCTCTATAAGGGGAGGCTAGTTTAGATCTGTGCCAAGGTTGCAAATGAAAAGGAAATAATATTTTTATTTGAATACCATCTATTAACCAGTTTTTTGGAAATTCTGTTTCTGATAATTGAACACCATTATAGGTGCATTTAACATGCATTTCCCTCTTCCAACCCTTTAAATCCTCGGACCACTCGGGAAATTGAAATAATAGCATACGACCCATATTTTTAGCTATTATCAATGACGGTAATATAATATATCTTCTAAGAATTGATTGTGTTACTAAAATTGAACCTCTTATTATTTGAGCAAATATAATGCTATCCCAGGCTTCTGCTATTTCTATTCGCACCTTATCTTCTAGTCTGTCCGTCGCTCTTTTGTCCGTTTCTTTTTTCTCTTGTTCATTTGTATCTTCTTCCACATAACCCGAAATTTCTAATTCTGTTTTTTTACTCATCCTATTTTTAAAAATGAATTTAAGAAGTTCGGAGATATCAAAAAGAGGGGGGTTGTCTATTCTGTCAAAAAAAAACGGGGAATGTACATTTGCTTGAAACAATTCCAAAATCGCTATTTTACGTCTTTGAGCGCGCATGGATCCTTTTATTATGTCTCGACGAAAATCTGATTGTTGAGAATAATGTAGTAAAGCGACTTCGTCTGTTTGATCAGAATTATTAGTATCTGGGGTAGTAGTATAAGTATCGGCATTCTGCTGATTATCAGTAAAGATGATTACACGTTTAGCTTTTCTTGAACGAATCTGATGATCCTCCGCCGCGTCTTCTTCATTTTGTCTCTCTTGTTGTTCTAACTCGTCAATTAATTTGTCTGACCACCGAGGTATTTTTGTACTTATTTCGTTTATTTCTATTTCATGATCTTTGTTTCTAATTTTTTGCTCGTTGGTATCAGTTATAACTGCATTGAATAACAATTTTGCTTGTAAATAATTTTTTTTTTTTTCTTGTTCGGGAAATAAAGAAAGTCCTTTCAAATGGAAATCCGATGGTGATTTTACAGCAAATTCACTAATTAAATTCAAGGAATTACCATTCCCAATTTCCGTTGATATTGATTTTCGATCAAATGCAGCTATTCTTTTTTCAAATTCTCGATAACTAGTAGCAATAAGGATCTCGTGGATCTTATTTATCCAAAGAGTTCCGATGGAATTTCCGATGGGAATTTGATTTATGATTGAAGGGGAAAAAACAAAATGGATTATTCCACGATAAGGCCCATTCGAGAAAGGA